CTGAGGCTGTTCAAACAGGTACAGGTCAACTAAACGGTATTCCTATAGCACTTGGGGTTATGGATTTTCAGTTTATGGGGGGTAGTATGGGATCCGTAGTAGGCGAGAAAATCACCCGTTTGATCGAGTATGCTACCAATAATTTTTTACCTCTTATTCTAGTGTGTGCTTCCGGAGGAGCACGGATGCAAGAAGGAAGTTTGAGTTTGATGCAAATGGCTAAAATATCTTCCGCTTTATATGATTATCAATCAAATAAAAAGTTATTCTATGTATCAATTCTTACATCCCCTACTACGGGGGGGGTGACTGCTAGTTTTGGTATGTTGGGGGATATCATTATTGCCGAACCCAATGCCTATATTGCATTTGCGGGTAAAAGAGTAATTGAACAAACCTTGAATAAGACAGTGCCTGAAGGTTCACAAGCGGCTGAATATTTATTCCATAAGGGCTTATTCGATTCAATTGTACCACGTAATCCTTTAAAAGGTGTTCTGAGTGAGTTATTTCAGCTCCACGCTTTTTTTCCCTTGAATCCAAATTCAATCAAATAGAGCAAAGTTGTTAGTTTATCAGAATCAAAGTAAAACCCTGAAAAATGGATTTTTCTTTGGTGACATAAGATTGAATTGTAGAAAGAATCATGCGGATAATTATTATTTTTTTTTTACCGATATTACTGCTTACTAATCAGTAAACCTCTATCAACAAGATAAAAAGCGAATTCTGCCTTCTGTGAAATTCTAATTAGGCGAGGCAAATAAAACAAATTTCATCTTCCTCTCTTGCGTATGTATATAGAATTCAAATATAGAAAATATAGATATAGAGTCTTACATCTTTTTACATCTCCCGATAATTCCATTTTTACTAAAAATCCCTGTTGTTGGATCAGATTCTAATAAATCTTTCGGGAATTTGTAATGGAATAAATTCTTTCTTTATTAATTAAAATTAGAAGACAAAAAATAACAATAGAAGAATAATAATAAAAATAAAAAAATTGGATTATCATACATATATTTCATTTAGAAAGATGAATAAGTCCATTTATTTAGTTCTACATTTCTTGTACCTATATAGATATATATTCACTTAGATATACTTAGTATAATTATATAATATAAAAATTATAATTATTATAAGATATCTTTAGAATTAAGAATCTAACAATAACAGGTACAAATATTAAATTGAGGTCCCCATTCTATGACAACTTTCAATAACTTACCCTCTATTTTTGTGCCTTTAGTAGGCCTAGTATTTCCGGCAATTGCAATGGCTTCTTTATCTCTTTATGTTCAAAAAAATAAGATTTTTTAGATCTGATGAGACTAAATCTCATCTATTTTTTTTCATTTTCAAGACTTAGATAACACGGATATCTATTTAGTAGAATATTGTATAACATGTAGATTCCTCCGAAGACAAATGAAAAAGCTAGTATGCATGCGTAAACATGATATATGGGTAAATGAATTATAGCTATTTTCAAAAATAGATCGCGATCAGGCGGATGTATGAAATTAAAGTAAATGTATCTATATGTATATATCTATAGGGGATCATATGAAGGAGATGCTCTTATTTTATTTTAGATCTAACTAATTATATGAATTACTCCTAAAGGTTCACATCAAAATAGTGCTAGCTGATGAGAGTTACTTCGGAAACAAAAAAAGTAAAGTTCAATTTTGGTTATTCTCTCAATTCCAATAAAATACAACTGGATCTAATATGTATGAGTTGGCAATCAGAATCTATATGGATAGAATTTATAGCGGGGTCTCGAAAAACAAGTAATTTCTGCTGGGCCTTTATACTTTTTTTAGGTTCATTAGGATTCTTATTGGTTGGAACTTCCAGTTATCTTAGTAGGAATTTGATATCTTTATTTCCGTCTCAGCAAATAATTTTTTTCCCACAAGGGATTGTGATGTCTTTCTATGGGATCGCGGGTCTCTTTATTAGTTCCTATTTGTGGTGCACAATTTTGTGGAATGTAGGTAGTGGTTATGATCGATTCGATAGAAAAGAAGGAATAGTGTGTATTTTTCGTTGGGGATTTCCTGGAAAAAATCGTCGCATCTTTTTACGATTCCTTATGAAAGATATTCAGTCCATCAGAATAGAAGTTAAAGAGGGTATTTATGCTCGTCGTGTCCTTTATATGGAAATCAGAGGCCAGGGGGCTATTCCTTTAACTCGTACTGATGAGAATTTTACTACACGAGAAATTGAGCAAAAAGCTGCCGAATTGGCCTATTTCTTGCGTGTACCAATTGAAGTATTTTGAAATGAACTGAAGACTAAATACTTTCGCAGCAGGAGGAAAAAAACTCAAGAATGTCTTTTTTTTTTTTCTATAGCATAACTTAACCGAAGTTTCTTCAGAATGCCCAGTCGAGCAAAAGCAGACGTATACGGGATAGTTCTAATAAGAACATAAAACAAAACTTTTTTCTTTTTGTCCGCAAAAATTGTTTTTTTATGCGTATGGAAATCCACTCAACCCCATTCAGTAACAAAACAAGTAACAAATCGAAATAATAGATTCATCTCATATATTAAAGCATTTCGGAATAAAGAATTTATTCTTTTTTTATTTTCAATATTTGGAATGGATACGTTAGACGTTAGATACAGATCGATTATATCTTGTAAATTATCTCTACTTTCATTTTTTCAATTGACCCCTCATCCTTTCTTTTGTGCTCCTTAATTTAATGACCAAACAATTGGATCTCTTTCTTATAAATAAAAAAAACTTTTCTGTCTTTTTTTGCCACTCATTTTTTATCATCACAATATTTTTCATAAATTTCTTTCAATTATTTCTGTGTTATAGTATAGGTAGCAAACGTATTTTTTTTTTCGACATATTTGATAGAAAGGGAGTTCTTTCGTCTCGAAATCCTAATAATATTCATTACTTGAAGTGGTTCTTTTGGGTATTCATCGAAAGAAGGGAATTGCTTCGAATTTGATCCTCGAAACAATATTTTTTTTTATTATTTCTTCATTCGAAGTGGATTCTTATTCTTAGTCTATTTCTGTATTCTTTATAGATTCAAAGACTAACCATTGAATCACAAATAAAAAAAAAAGAGAATAGATTCATAGGCTCGATACGTTATATTATAATAGAACTCATACTTGCTAGAAATATTAGATTGCATAGGATCAACAAATGAGGTAGGTTCATTAACAATTCACAGATGAAAAATGGCAAAAAAGAAAGCATTCATTCCTCTTATATATCTTGCATCTATAGTATTTTTGCCCTGGTGTATCTCTCTCTCATGTAATAAAAGTCTGAAAACTTGGATTACTAATTGGTGGAATACTAGGCAATCCGAAACTTTTTTGAATGATATTCAAGAAAAGAGTCTTCTAGAAAAATTCATACAATTAGAGGAACTCTTCCTGTTGGATGAAATGATAAAGGAATACCCGGAAACCCGTTTACAAAAGCTTCGTATAGGAATCCACAAAGAAACGATCCAATTCATCAAGATGCACAATGAGGATCGTATCCATACAATTTTGCACTTCTCGACAAATATAATCTGTTTCGTTATTCTAAGTAGTTATTCTATTCTGGGTAATGAAGAACTTCTTATTCTTAACTCTTGGGTTCAAGAATTCCTATATAATTTAAGCGACACAATCAAAGCTTTTTCGATTCTTTTATTAACTGATTTATGTATCGGATTCCATTCGCCTCACGGTTGGGAACTAATGATTGGTTATATTTACAAGGATTTTGGATTTGCTCATAACGATCAAATTATATCTGGTCTTGTTTCCACCTTTCCAGTCATTATAGATACAATTTTTAAATATTGGATCTTCCGTTATTTAAATCGTGTATCTCCATCACTTGTAGTGATTTATCATTCAATAAATGACTAAAAAATGATTCACTGACCCAATTCTAATGTTTCTTATTTTGTACATAAACAAAGCATTCAAAGTCGTATTTACTTTACTCTTTACTACCCATGGGGGGATTCCTCCTATATTCCAGTAAATTTATTTCAGTAAACGTAAATAGCAGAATTGTGGATAGGGAACTATACTAGCGACCTACCAAATTTTATTGTAGAAATTTTCGGGATCAATGATTGGACCATGCAAACTAGAAATACCTTTTCTTGGATAAAGGAAGAGATTACTCGATTCATTTCCGTATCACTCATGATATATATAATAACTTGGGCATCCATTTCAAATGCATATCCCATTTTTGCACAGCAGGGTTATGAAAATCCACGAGAAGCAACTGGGCGTATTGTATGTGCCAATTGCCATTTAGCTAATAAGCCCGTGGATATTGAGGTTCCACAAGCGGTACTTCCTGATACTGTATTTGAAGCAGTTGTTAGAATTCCTTATGATATGCAACTGAAACAAGTTCTTGCTAATGGTAAAAAGGGAGCTTTGAATGTGGGAGCTGTTCTTATTTTACCGGAGGGGTTTGAATTAGCCCCCCCCGATCGTATTTCGCCCGAGATGAAAGAAAAGATAGGCAATCTGTCTTTTCAGAGTTATCGCCCCACTAAAAAAAATATTCTTGTGATAGGTCCTGTTCCTGGTCAGAAATATAGTGAAATCACCTTTCCTATTCTTTCCCCAGACCCCGCTACTAATAAAGATGTTCACTTCTTAAAATATCCCATATACGTAGGCGGGAACAGGGGAAGGGGTCAGATTTATCCCGATGGGGGCAAAAGTAACAATACAGTTTATAATGCTACGGCAGCAGGTATAGTAAGCAAAATTATACGAAAAGAAAAAGGGGGATACGAAATAACCATAGTGGATGCATTGGATGGACGTCAAGTGGTTGATATTATCCCTCCAGGACCAGAACTTCTTGTTTCAGAGGGCGAATCCATCAAACTCGATCAACCATTAACGAGTAATCCTAATGTGGGTGGATTTGGTCAGGGGGATGCAGAAATAGTACTTCAAGATCCATTACGTGTCCAAGG